GATTCGATTGATGATGAAGAAAGAGAATTCTTGGTTCAGTTCTCCACCTTAACGACAGAAAAAAGGATTGATCAAATCCTATTGAGTCTGACTCATAGTGATCATTTAACAAAGAATGACTCTGGTTATCAAATGGTTGAACAACCGGGATCAATTTCCTTACGATACTTAGTTGACATTCATCAAAAGGATCTAATGAATTATGAGTTCAATAGATCCTGTTTAGCAGAAAGACGGATATTCCTTGCTCATTATCAGACAATCACTTATTCACAAACCTCGTGTGGGGCTGATAGTTTTCATTCCCCATCTCCTCATGGAAAACCCTTTTCGCTCCGCTTAGCCCTATCCCCTTCTAGAGGTATTTTAGTGATAGGTTCTATAGGAACTGGACGATCCTGTTTGGTCAAATACCTAGCGACAAACTCCTATGTTCCTTTCATTACGGTATTTCCGAACAAGTTCTTGGATGACAAGCCTAAAGGTTATCTTATTGATGATATCGATATTGATGATAGTGACGATATTGATGATAGTGATGATGACCTTGATATTGATACGGAGCTGCTAACTATGACGAATGTGCTAACTATGTATATGACGCCGAAAATAGACCGATTTGATATCACCCTTCAATTCGAATTAGCAAAAGCAATGTCTCCTTGCATAATATGGATTCCAAACATTCATGATCTGCATGTGAATGAGTCGAATTACTTATCCCTCGGTCTATTAGAGAACTATCTCTCCAGGGATTGTGAAAGATGTCCCACTGGAAAGATTCTTGTTATTGCTTCGACTCATATTCCCCAAAAAGTGGATCCCGCTCTAATAGCTCCGAATAAATTCAATACATGCATTAAGATACGAAGGCTTCTTCTTCCACAACAACGAAAGCACTTTTTCATTCTTTCATATACTAGGGGATTTCACTTGGAAAAGAAGATGTTCCATACTAACGGATTCGGGTCCATAACCATGGGTTCCAATGCGCGAGATCTTGTAGCACTTATCAATGAGGCCCTATCAATTAGTATTACACAGAAGAAATCCATTATAGAAACTAATACAATTAGATCAGCTCTTCATAGAAAAACTTGGGATTTTCGATCCCAGATAAGATCGGTTCAGGATCATGGGATCCTTTTCTATCAGATAGGAAAGGCTGTTACACAAAATGTACTTCTAAGTAATTGCCCCATAGATCCTATATCTATCTATATGAAGAAGAAATCATGTAAGGTAGGGGATTCTTATTTGTACAAATGGTACTTCGAACTTGGAACGAGCATGAAGAAATTCACGATACTTCTTTATCTTTTGAGTTGTTCTGCCGGATCGGTCGCTCAAGATCTTTGGTCTTCATCCAGACACGATGAAAAAAATTGGATCACTTCTTATGGATTCGTTGAGAATGATTCTGATCTAGTTCATGGCCTATTACTATTATTACTATTAGAAGTAGAAGGCGCTCTGGCTCTGGCGGGATCCTCACGGACAGAAAAATCTTGCAGTCAGTTTGATAATAATCGAGTGACATTACTTCTTCGGTCCGAACCAAGGAATCAGTTAGATATGATGCAAAATGGATCTTGTTCTATCGTTGATCAGGGATTTCTATATGAAAAATACGAATCGGAGTTTGAAGAAGGGGAAGGGGCCCTCGATCCGCAACAGATAGAGGAGGATTTATTCAATCACATAGTTTGGGCTCCTAGAATATGGCGCCTTTGTGGCAATCTATTTGATTGTATCAAAAGGCCCACTGAATCGGGATTTCCCTATTGGACTGGGTCATTTCGGGGCAAATGGATCATTTATCATAAAGAGGATGAGCTTCAAGAGAATGATTCGGAGTTCTTGCAGAGTGGAACCATGCAGTACCAGACACGAGATAGATCTTCCAAAGAACAAGGTTTTTTTCGACCAAGCCAATTCATTTGGGACCCTGCGGATCCATTCTTTTCCCTATTCAAAGATCAGCCCTCTGTCTCTGTGTTTTCACGTCGAGAATTCTTTGCAGATGAAGAGATGTCAAAGGGGCTTATTGCTTCCCAAACAAATCCTCCTACATCTATATATAAACGCTGGTTTATCAAGAATACGCAAGAAAAGCACTTCGAATTGTTGATTCATCGCCAGAGATGGTTTAGAACCAATAGTTCATTATCTAATGGATCTTTCCGTTCTAATACTCTATCCGAGAGTTATCAGTATTTATCAAATCTGTTCCTATCTAACGGAACGCTATTGGATCAAATGACAAAGACATTGTTGAGAAAGAGATGGATTTTCCCGGATGAAATGAAACATTTGATTCATGTAACAGGAGAAAGATTCCCCATTCCTTAGCCGTAAAGATATGTGCCCATGAAAAGGGGATTAAGTGGAACAGAATTGGCCGGATGGTAGAGTCGTGGAAACACTTGTTTCTTCCATCTTTTTGGCCTTAGCTCCATGGAAGAATTGAAATCTTAGATCACTATGTGTGGATGATATG